CCGCAATGAATAGGGAAGGTATAGTAATGCTATGAATGACCCAGTATCGAATACTAGTAATAATATCAGCAAAAGAACGTTCTCCCGTGCTTCCAGACATGCTGAGCTCCACAAATTCTTGTATGTTCAAAAAAAAAGGCGGGCCGACTCCGTTAAAGATGGAATCAGTAAATCTAAAACTACTGATACTGGATCTTTGTGAGATCGTCAATCTTGTACCAAAGGTGTATTTAGAGTAGACCAAATCAGTATAGCTATCCTTCCTATAGCGCAGCAACGCAGCCTCGATCATTACCGAAAGGAAATGCTATTGCTATATCTTCCTTGTCTATGTATAAATTTATTTTCCTTAGAATATAAGATTAAGTAAGGTTTATATTAGTGGATTCATCATAGTAATAGAAAGTAAAGATCTTGAATGGATGGGCTCTAATAATTAATGAGAGATATCATGATTAAAAGATCTCATTATATTCAGAATATTCCATTATATGTTATGTGAAATCTATAAATGGTGGTTCGGTTCATATTTTATTTTTTTGAATCCTCTCGTTTTATTAAAGTAATTAGTAATTGTTCGTTCATAGAACAATTATGCTAATACTATTTCATTTTAAACTTCTAAACTGAAGTTCTTATTACTATTCTCAATATGAATTATTAGAAATGGAAATTCTTATTACTATCCCTATCTATTTAATTCTTTACTTTTTTATTGGCTAATTGGAATTAATATATTAGAATTATATTTCCTATTTTTTATTATTCTTTTTTTTTTTAGTGTCCGTCTATAATGACTGATTAATCAAGAACTTTCAATTAGTTTTTCTTACCGTCATATCTGGATTAAGACTTAGGTAAATATTTTATTCATATATGTAGTAAAAGAACATATCTAATTTAGCTCTTTTATGCCTATTCTAACTAGTTATTTTGGTTTTTTACTGGCTGCTTCAACTATAACCCCAGCTATATTTATTGTTTTGAACAAGATACGACTTATTTGAAATAATGAAATAAATGAAATTCAATAAACAATTTCAAAAAAGAAAAATAAAAGCCTCTCATAATATTTCAGTTCAGATATTCTATGGTTTCTTCCCACGTCAATTGCCAATTCATGGTCATTGAGATTCATGGATAATTCAGATTAATATTTAGGGATAGATCTTACCTCTCTTTTTATTCCCTAAAGCAAATCGAAATGATTGAAGTTTTTCTATTTGGAATCGTCTTAGGTCTAATTCCTATTACTTTAACAGGATTATTTGTAACTGCATATTTACAATACAGGCGCGGTGATCAGTTGGACCTTTGATTAAGTAACATCTCTTTTTTTTATGGACCTCCTCTTTGTAGGAGGTCAAATTTAAGTTGCAATTCTACTTTGTTTTGTTAAGTTATTTCATTGTAATTCGACATAATATAAAAGGAATCACGCCCTGTAGGATTTGAACCTACGACATCGGGTTTTGGAGACCCGCGTTCTACCGAACTGAACTAAGAGCGCTTTCTTATATCCTATAAAAGTAGATACGATTGTAAAGAAAAGGATTTTTTTAACCCCGAGGGTTTTGTGTGCATATAGTATGCAAAAATGAAAAATTATGTCCAAAATTTCCCGATCTTATTCAATGAATCCCTCCTAACTGTCCATAGGAGAAAGAATAGGTAGGGATGACAGGATTTGAACCTGTGACATTTTGTACCCAAAACAAACGCGCTACCAAGCTGCGCTACATCCCTTTTAAAGATTGTTGTACAGTGTCCATTGTATAAAATACATGTCTTGTTTTCCACATCCTTCTTTTTTGCTCTACCATCTCTATATAGATAGGTAGATAATTTTTTTTTTCATTTTTTTTTAGAGGGCGGCAAAATGGAATCTGCTGGATCATTGTACATATATATGCATTTTAGTTAGTAATTCCTAATTACTCTTTTATTTCAAGCAAAAACAAAAAATCTTGAACTAAAATTCAAATATCGGGTTATCTATGTATTAGAGACTATATATGTATTACAATATACAATATAAATAAAGAATTGAAATAAATAAGAAAAAAAAAAAAAATAAAAGATGAAGGAGGATTTTCAATGCGAGATATAAAAACATATCTCTCAACGGCACCTGTGCTAACCACTCTATGGTTTGGGTCTTTAGCAGGTCTATTGATAGAAATTAATCGTTTATTTCCAGATGCCTTGTCATTCCCCTTTTTTTCATCTTGATTGAATTCTTTTATTAGATCTGTGAAAAAATGAAGAAGATTTGAGATACAATTCTACGTAACATGGCTCCAATTTCGCCTCCTTTTTCTTTTCTATTCTCAAAAAATAAAGAGTGTATCGAATCTCAGTCAAAATACAGTGAATCTACGATAGAATTTTTTGGAAAATAAATTGAAATGTGGATCCAGTCTAGGGGCGGTTCCACGAAATTCTAACATAGAAAGAATAAGAAGATACTGAGATTAGGATAGGAAGAATTCCTAGTAAGAAAAAATTGTATTAATGAATTATTATGATATTCGTAATATTATTCTATTAATGAATATGACTCTTTTTCTTTATAGTTATATTAATTAATAGTAATTCTTTGTTAGATTATAGTACTTAGAAGTCATTCGAATTATTAGAAAATTCTTAGAATTAGAAAAAGAAAATATTTACAAATTCCATTTCTAGTTAATAACTTTTATTAATATAGTATAGATATAGAATATAGATTCTTTTCTTTTTCTTTGGTTCGGATCAAAAAGAAAATGAAGAGAGTTCTAAAGTGAAGTCGATCCAAAATGAAAAGGAGGTTCATGGCCAAGGGTAAAGATATTAGAATTATAGTTATTTTGGAATGTACCTGTTGTGTTCGAAAGGGTGTCAATAAAAAATCGCCGGGCATTTCTAGATATATCACTCAAAAGAATCGACACAATACACCCAATCGACTAGAATTTAGAAAATTTTGTCGCTATTGTCAAAAGTATACAATTCATGGGGAAATAAAGAAATAGATGTAACGGAATGCTTGTGTTATTTTTACAAGTAGTGGGAATACTAAGAACTTTACATCTTCACATATATAATACAAACCAAATCCTATTTTGGTCGAATCTTAATTAAATGAATAAAAAAAAGTATTCTATTTTATAGATTTTTTTATATAGATATATAGAAGGAATAAACAAAACATGGATAAATCCAAACAACCTTTTCGTAAATCCAAGCGATCTTTTCGTAGACGTTTACCCCCAATCGGATCGGGGGATCGAATCGATTATAGAAACATGAGTTTAATTAGTCGATTTCTTAGTGAACAAGGAAAAATATTATCTAGACGGACAAATAGATTAACTTTGAAACAACAACGATTAATTACTATTGCTATAAAACAAGCTCGTATTTTATCTTTGTTACCTTTTCGTAATAATGAGAAACAATTGGAGAGAGTAGAGTCGATCCCTAGAACCAAAAATAAATAGATAGACTCTTCAAAAGTCCAATCGTAACTCAAGCTCATATTAATATGAATTTTTTGCTCGAAAAAAACTAGAATACAGATTTGATTCTTGTATTATAAACTCTAAAATTATAAAAAAGTAAAAATGGGAAAGAAATCTTTTTTTCTTGAAAGATGTTCGTTTATTCCTACTACTCAAATCTTCATTTCTTTTTCTTCTATCTTCCCGGAGTCCATTCTCCGGGAAATCCTGTTTCAATCATTATTGTTTCCTGTATAATAATTAAGATTCTTTTATTCCTTTATTTGATTTGTATTCTTTTCTTTTTTTTTTTTTATTTTTGATTAATGATTTTATTTGAAATAATATCAAAACAATTTTTATTTGATAGGGCTATTTGCGCAAGTATTTTACGATTCAGAAGCAATTGTCTCTTGTACAGATTGTGGATGAATAGGCTATAACTATAGAATAGCCTATCCTCACGAGTTACCGCATTTATCCGAGTGATCCACAAACGACGAAAATCTCTCTTTTTCCTGCTTCTATCTCGATGAGAAGAAACCAAAGCTCTCATTCTTTGTTGAGTAGTTGTTCGAGTAAGTCTTGAATGAGCCCCTATAAAGGTTGATGCAAATAAACGAATCTTTTTTCGACGTCTCCGAGCTGTATATCCTCGTTTAACTCTGGTCATTGAATCAAATGAAATCTTCTTGAATAACTAATTGATTTCTCTTCTTTCAGTCATCCTTTTCCTCCGGTCGATTAATAACAAAACGGATTCTTCCGATATATAAAATATAAATTCCAATGGCTTTTGCGACTATGACCTTCCCGACCACGATTTTTCTTTCTTCAAGGTATCTCGCCTGGAAATAAGAAATTAAAATGCTACTAAATAAAAAAGAATAGTGGGTTTCCTCGTTTCTATGGTAACTTCTAAAACGGTGAGGTCCTCTCTATACACCGGAGCCTCTTCTTTCATTTCATCGAATTTTATCGTGAACTTGTATAGTTCACACTCTTTGGCTCTACCCATTCATTTTTAAATTATAATTCTTTTTTCAATTCTAATTATAAAGTAATAGTCCTTTTCACAAAAAAGCTATCCATACAGTGACGGCATTTAATTCTGAAAGTTGGCTAGGTAGCTGACCCTGTTAGTCCGTTTTTTCAAGAAAAGGAATAGGAGCATAACCTTTTTCCTCCGCTTAATGGATAACTATTTGTTACCAATGGAGAATTCCTTCTCATCTCAAATGGAGTGATTGGATTTGCACCAATAGAAACCATAAATTCATAACATAATTTATGTAGATTCTAGATCTTCATTTTTAGATACTAGTCAATTAAAAGGCCGTCTTTCATTATATCTATCCTAATTCATTGGTAGTGGTCGTTGATACTGTAAAAAACTTTTACATTTTTCAAACTCATGATCTGAACTGAACGAGTCGCACATACACCCTAGTACATGTTCCTCGACGCTGAGGACATCCTCGAAGAGCGGGAGATTTCGTGACATTTCTTATTGGCTGTCGTGCGTTTCTAATAAGTTGTTTAATGGTTGGCATGGTGTGTCTATAGAATCTCATTCTAGATAGAATAGAGCGGGTTGGTTTAGATCGATCTTAACCTGATGGTTGATGATTATGAATGATTTCTATTCACACGGGAAATTCCAATTTTTAAAAGGAATTCGTATATTTATATGGAATCCCCAGTATTATCATTTTCGACCGCTACAAGATCAACGATGCCATGAGCTTGGGCTTCTGTTGCTGACATAAAAACATCCCTTTCCATATCTTCGGATATAACCCATAAAGGGTTGCCCGTTCTTTGTACATAAACTTTTGTGAGAGTTTCGCGAAGCTTCAATAGTTCTTCTGCTTCCAGAATAAATTCCCCTGCTTGTGCCTCGTAAAAAGAACTAGCAGGTTGGTGAATCATAACCCTGATGATATTGATATAACATCATGAATGGTTCTTCTATCTAGATATTGCACGATTGGGTTAAAGTATTAAAGTAAGGGGGAATCAAAAGAACAATAAAAAATAGAATTAAACAACCGTACGGGCATCTTTTGTACATTGCATACGGCTCTGCAATGGAATTTTATCTTTTCGATAGAAGCTTATTCTATCGAAAAGAATAAATAGAACCTATCCGATCCAAATCGTTAAATGATCCATTTACCACCCTTCCTTTCGTAGTAGTTAAAAAGATACTATGATGGTTCTGTTGCTTTATATATTTATCTCGTCTGTGGTTTAGCAATCCCAAGGTTTTTTTTGATAGGATCCAAGAAGGATCAAATGATTTTTTCCATTTTTTTTTATTCTTTCTCTCATAACATAAAAATAAGAAAGAGACTTCTGGTGTGGAAGAATAATGGTTTGTGACGCTGAAATTGACTCTTGCTTGACACATAAAATCAAATTGGGAATAACCCTTCTTTCATACTACTATCTCGATACAAAATCTCATGTTAGAAAAAAACAATAAAGGTTTGTTCATATCGAACTCGAATTGCCATGCTATTATTACTTATTCTTTATTTAATTCATATTCGATACAGCGAAGGCATAGTATTCTTTTTTTTTTCAAATAAAAAAACTCATTGGCGCCAAGCGTGAGGGAATGCTAGACGTTTGGTAATTTCTCCTCCGACCAGAACGAAAGATCCCATTGAAGCGGCTAATCCCATACATATTGTATGTACATTCGGTGACACAAATTGCATAGTATCATAAATGGCTATTCCTGGTATTACCCATCCGCCTGGAGAATTTATAAACAAATAAAGATCCCTAGTAGCATCTTCTATGCTGAGATATATCATGAGACCAACAAGTTGATTCGAGATCTCGCTATCAACCTCTTGGCCTAAAAAAAGTAATCTTTCTCGATGAAGTCGGTTGATTAGGGCAAAATTGTATCCCTGAGGAACCGTACGTGCACCTTTGGATGCATACGGTTCGAAAGAATTGCGAAAAAAAATCAATGTGTCGATTCCAATCCTATTTCTTTTTTTTTTTTTTTAACATGAGTTTTGCTCTCCTTCCCCTTCCCTATATTTTATAATGTAGAAAATAAAAAAGAATTTTATGAACTTATTGAACTAACCTCTCATTGATGTATTGTTTCATCGAAATTCAAATTACGATGTAATTTTCTTGTTTCTGAATGGCCCTTTCAATTCTTTTAGGTTCTTGTTCTACTCCGGGGGAAGATTTGCCCGAATTCCATTTGAGCATATAGGTCAAATGATTCCAGTACCACTTCTTTTTTTTTTTCAATTTTTCATACCTTTATAAAAAATATTCGATGTATTCATCATACTACTCCATTGGTAGGAAGTTTAAGATTATCCCTATAGTAAGTCTAATAATAGTCTATGATACAAGCAGTAATCGTGTAATTATTATATATTCTACAAAATAGATTCTCTTATAGTAAGTTATATTCTATTTCATTAATAATGAATTTAATAGATTATTAAGAATTTAATGAAATTTATATTTTCTTTTTATATTCTTTATTTCAGAATTACTACATTTACACTCCCATTCTATTACTTTTACTCTTACCATTTACAATTTGGTATTCTTTGAACGGAGCCTGGATACTTTCTTTTATCAGTCCAAGTAAACCATCAATTATTTTAATTGATAATATTGATCCCCAATAGGAATTATTGTGCTTCACGCTCCGAATTATTGATGGTTAAATAAATGAATATATATTTATTGGATTGGGCGAAACAGAGAATACTCGATCGAGGGAGATAACGGAGAAATACCATATGACCAATCTGTCTGACAAGTCGCACTATACGTCAACCCAAGCTGCATCTTCCTCTCCAGGACTCCGAAAAGGTACTTTTGGAACACCAAGGGGCATTAAGATAAAGAAAAAAATGAAGTACTATATTTTACTTTAATATGGAAACGTAACAATGGTTTTATTGTCTTCATCATTTTTTCTCTTTCTTTTCTATTCTTATATTCTATTTTTATATCTTTTAATCTTCTTTCTATTTAGAATCTTATTTAGATTCTATAAAATATAACTTAATATTCTTATCTAGCTAGACTTATAGTATATATAAGTATATATATATAGAAATGGAAGGTTCATAGAGGAATACAGAATGAATAAAGAAAGATTGTAACAAAGGGAATCGATGGGATCAGCTGATTGTTCGAATGATTTTGAATTCTAAAAAAGTATCTATGCATTTTTTCCCTAAAAATCCTCCCATTGCGTATTGGTACTTATTGGGTATAGAATAAGATCTGTTTCTATTTGTTCTTCTAAATAGAAAGAAATAGAAAGAATTCTATTTCATTAAAAATAAAAAGAAGGGAATACAAATAAATATTAATCCTTTCCTATAAAAAATCTACCAAACAGGTGAAATACACGGTCTAGTCTTTTCCAATGCGATAAAGTTACATAATGTCTATTTATTTTTCAGAAAGGGGTATTTACATGGGTTTGCCTTGGTATCGTGTTCATACCGTTGTATTGAATGATCCCGGTCGATTACTTTCTGTCCATATAATGCATACAGCTCTAGTTTCTGGTTGGGCCGGCTCGATGGCTCTATATGAATTAGCGGTTTTTGATCCCTCTGACCCTGTTCTTGATCCAATGTGGAGACAAGGCATGTTCGTTATACCCTTCATGACTCGTTTAGGAATAACCAATTCGTGGGGGGGTTGGAATATATCGGGAGGAACTATAATGAATCCGGGCATTTGGAGTTATGAAGGCGTGGCAGGAGCACATATTTTGTTTTCTGGCTTGTGCTTCTTGTCAGCCATCTGGCATTGGGTGTATTGGGACCTAGAAATATTCTGTGATGAACGTACGGGAAAACCTTCTTTGGATTTGCCCAAGATCTTTGGAATTCATTTATTTCTCTCAGGAGTTGCTTGCTTTGGCTTTGGTGCATTTCATGTAACAGGATTATATGGTCCTGGTATATGGGTGTCTGATCCTTATGGACTAACGGGAAAAGTACAATCTGTAAATCCAGCGTGGGGTGCGGAAGGTTTTGATCCTTTTGTTCCGGGGGGAATAGCTTCTCATCATATTGCAGCAGGTACATTGGGCATATTAGCGGGTCTATTCCATCTTAGTGTCCGTCCGCCTCAACGTTTATACAAAGGATTACGCATGGGTAATATTGAAACTGTGCTTTCCAGTAGTATTGCTGCTGTTTTTTTTGCAGCTTTCGTAGTTGCTGGAACTATGTGGTATGGTTCAGCAACTACTCCAATCGAATTATTTGGTCCCACTCGTTATCAGTGGGATCAGGGGTACTTCCAACAAGAAATATATCGAAGAGTTGGGGCCGGACTAGCCGAAAATTTGAGCTTATCGCAAGCTTGGTCTAAAATTCCCGAAAAATTAGCTTTTTACGATTACATTGGTAATAATCCGGCGAAAGGGGGATTATTCAGAGCAGGTTCAATGGATAATGGGGATGGAATAGCTGTTGGGTGGTTGGGGCACCCCATATTTAGAGATAAAGAAGGGCGTGAACTCTTTGTACGTCGTATGCCTACCTTTTTTGAAACATTTCCAGTAGTTTTGGTAGATGGAGACGGAATTGTGAGGGCCGATGTTCCTTTTAGAAGGGCAGAATCCAAGTATAGTGTTGAACAAGTAGGGGTAACTGTTGAATTCTGTGGTGGAGAACTCAATGGAGTCATTTATAGTGATCCTGCTACTGTGAAAAAATATGCTAGACGTGCCCAATTAGGTGAGATTTTTGAATTAGACCGGGCTACTTTGAAATCCGATGGTGTTTTTCGTAGTAGTCCAAGGGGTTGGTTCACTTTTGGGCATGCTACATTTGCTTTGCTTTTCTTTTTCGGACACATTTGGCACGGCGCCAGAACCTTGTTCAGAGATGTTTTTGCCGGTATTGATCCAGATTTGGATGCTCAAGTGGAATTTGGAGCATTCCAAAAACTTGGAGATCCAACTACAAGGAGACAAGTAGTCTGATACAGAATTCCTTTGCCATCTTTTGCCTCTATTTTTTCTTTTATTCTAGTATTTAGATATTTAATTATATTTCATATATTTATCTTTTTTTCTATATTTTTATGTATAAATAGAATAATATAGAAAAATTCGAAATAGAATATAATCGAATAGTAATAAGATATGAATGACTATATATATATACATACTATATAGATAGTAATAGTTAGTAATAGTAAATTGTAAATCTCAAATTTGAATTTATTTAGTAAATAATCCAAAATGAATAGGTGTGGAAGCTATAATTGTAAACCACGATCGAATCTATGGAAGCATTGGTTTATATATTCCTCTTAGTTTCGACTTTAGGGATAATTTTTTTCGCTATCTTTTTTCGAGAACCACCTAAAGTTCCAACTAAAAAAATGAAATGATTTTTCATTATTTCCATTGAAGTAATGAGCCCCCATATTAATATTGGAGCTCATTACTTCAACTAGTCCCCATGTTCTTCGAAGGGATCTCTTAATTTTTGAGAGGGTTGCCCAAAAGCGGTATATAAGGCATACCCAGTAAAGCTTACAAGTAAACCGGATATGGAGATGGCGACTAGGGTTGCTGTTTCCATTTTTCGATAATTTCAAGATCACAAAGGATCACGATAATGTTGTTTATTTACAACTACAACGGAATGGTATACAAAGTCAACAGATTTAAACCCATGATGAAAGAGGATTTATGGCTACAAAAACCGTTGAGAGTAGTTCTAGATCTGGGCCAAGATCAACTGGCATAGGGAGTTTATTGAAACCATTGAATTCGGAATATGGAAAAGTAGCTCCAGGGTGGGGGACTACACCACTTATGGGAGTTGCAATGGCTCTATTTGCAATATTTCTATCTATTATTTTAGAAATTTATAATTCATCTGTTTTACTGGATGGAATTTCAATTAATTAGTTCATAAAAACTAGTAAGTCCTAGTTTTTCAATCAAAAAGATTATTTTACTTATACTTACTTAATGTTGAAGATTCTTAATACTTCAACTTAAGATTACCTAAGACTTGGATTTATAGACCATTCTGGTAGTTCGATCGTGAAATTTATTTGTTTCGATATTTCATTTCCGGAATATGAGCGTGTGACTTGTTATAATTGATCCTATTGATAATACAGAGAATGGACCTGTCATCTCTATCAAGATGATTCTACCTCGTCAGATATTTATTCTAGTCTCTGGAGCACGAACTATATAGAATAGATCAAGAAAAGAAATATTTGAACTATGATTCATACCTATTATTCAGACCTCGCAACCGGATTAAAAAAAAATGGAAATAGGGAAATAGGTCTTTTATAAATCAAACAATTTTTTCCTTCATACTTCCGAAAGAAACCTCTTTCTCTAGATTTTGTTGAGTTATTACATTCATTGAAGAAGTGATGATCAAATGGTTTTGACTCAGAAATCCTTTGAGTTTAGCTTTGGTTTTCTTAAATCATCGTGGTTCTAGTATGAATCTGAGGTTTCAATTGATTCATAGGGTCTCAACAAGAGAATTCCTATAAAAAAAAAGATAGGGAAGAGAAGATTCAATAGGCCTGTCACGATTAACATAAAGAAAGATAGATGAGCCAACTTGATATTGTATTTCTTGGCATTATCATCACAAAGAAGAGATTCCGGATTTTTCTTACTTCGTATCTTTGGGTCAAATCGAGTCAAGTGGCTAAGCCACAAGAAGTTTGAAACTCTCTATTCCATATCCGTTGAAACCAGTATTTGTGTATTTCGGCTTGAGCCGTACGAGATGAAATTTTCATATACGGCTCTAAGAGGGGGAGTCTTTCTTGGTTTACCTATCTCAATAAAGTATATGATTGGTTCGAAGAACGTCTCGAGATTCAAGCGATTGCAGATGATATAACTAGTAAATATGTTCCTCCTCATGTCAATATATTTTATTGTTTAGGGGGGATTACGCTGACTTGTTTTTTAGTACAAGTAGCTACGGGTTTTGCTATGACCTTTTACTATCGTCCAACTGTTACAGAGGCTTTTTCCTCTGTTCAATACATAATGACTGAGGCCAACTTTGGTTGGTTAATTCGATCAGTTCATCGATGGTCAGCAAGTATGATGGTTCTAATGATGATCTTGCACGTATTTCGTGTGTATCTTACGGGGGGTTTTAAAAAACCCCGCGAATTAACTTGGGTTACAGGGGTAGTTCTGGCTGTATTGACCGCATCTTTTGGTGTAACTGGTTATTCCTTACCTCGGGACCAAATTGGCTATTGGGCAGTAAAAATTGTAACAGGCGTACCTGAAGCTATTCCTATAATAGGATCGCCTTTGGTAGAATTATTACGTGGAAGTGCTAGTGTGGGCCAGTCCACTTTGACTCGTTTTTATAGTTTACATACTTTTGTATTGCCTCTTCTTACTGCCGTATTTATGTTAATGCACTTTCCAATGATACGTAAGCAAGGTATTTCGGGTCCTTTATAGTTTATAGAGAAGGCAGATCATAGATATTTGTAATTTATCATATCGGGGAGGAACAAGAGTCTTTTATTGCTACAAATATGTATTATTGAAAAATAAGGCATGTTATTTGGATACTTCTATTCAATTCTGAAGTATTTTTTATTTGATACGAATCGAATAGTTGAAGTATATTTTCCTAAAAGGGGATGGATTATGGGAGTGTGTGACTTGAACTATTGATTGGTCCATGCAGATATATGATTTTATCCGCCAAGTTGGAATTCACAACCCAACGTGTCTCCACATCCAACCATCATGTTAGTCCCTTTATGTAGCATAGGATAGGCCGGTTTTAACTTGAGGAGAATATTTTCTATGATCATACCGAATCATGTCATACATGAACAGGCTCCGTAAGATCCCTAGAATAAGTGATGTGTAATGATCCAATGTTCTATTTATTTACTTTGTTTGATTTTTTTTTAGTAAATTTATTAGAATTATATAACTAATTGATAGTCTTAGTATTTCGTATTAATTGGATAGTAATCTTAGTAAATTTTTTATAGTATGTAGATGCATTCATTTCCTTTGCATCGACCCTGATCTATTATACTATCGGAGTTAAATAAGGGATCTAAGGAAGAACAGGGGCTATACTTTATTAGTAACAAGTAAAAACTTTGTATTTTGTTTGTTTATGTAATACAATCGAGATGTTGTGAGGATAAATACTAACCAAAAGATATGAGACAATCCAAAAAGCACTTGATCATGATCAAATTTGTAAGCCGACTTGGATATTGAGCATTTCCCTGTTGCCAGAACTGAATTATTTGCAATGAATAATGAATCGTTGAAACTCGGGGAAATGGAATTTGATAAAGAGTTTATTACATAGAGTCATTCTACATTATATATGTAGATATGTATAAAATATAGGTCTTCTATGGATCTATTTCTGTGATTCTTTTGATTCTTGCTCGAGCCGGATGATAAAAAATTATCATGTCCGGTTCTTTTGGGGGATGGATCCACAAGAGTTAACCTATCCAAATAACAAAGAAACCTGATTTGAATGATCCTGTATTAAGAGCTAAATTGGCTAAAGGGATGGGACATAATTATTATGGAGAACCCGCATGGCCCAATGATCTTTTATATATTTTTCCAGTAGTAATCCTAGGCACTATTGCATGTAGTGTGGGTTTAGCAGTTCTAGAGCCGTCAATGATAGGTGAACCGGCGGATCCGTTTGCAACTCCGTTGGAAATATTACCCGAATGGTACTTCTTTCCCGTATTTCAAATACTTCGCACAGTGCCAAATAAATTATTGGGTGTTCTTTTAATGGTTTCAGTACCAATAGGATTATTGACAGTACCTTTTTTGGAGAATGTCAATAAATTCCAAAATCCATTTCGTCGTCCAGTAGCTACGACAGTATTTTTGATCGGTACCGCAGTAGCTCTTTGGTTAGGTATTGGAGCAACTTTACCTATCGAGAAATCCCTAACTTTAGGTCTTTTTCAAAGTTAAATAACATGACATAGGTATCTAAGGAAGATCCTCTTTTGGATCTTCCCTAGATACATCAATCTTATTATGTATCTATTCTGCAAATATATGGACCGTGTCGGAGATTCAAAACTTATTCTATTATTTTTTATTTGATTTCGAATTATAAAAACTAAAAAATTCCAATGGATTTAAAATGAAAACTTTTTCTTAGGTAAATTTATTGCAAAATGCTTCTGTAGAGTGCCCAATATCTGTTTTATATCTTCTATGCGAAAATATTCCATTTTCATAAGATCTTCTTGACTGTGATTCAAAAGGTCCAATAATGTATGTATATTGGACCTTTTGAGACAATTATAGGTCCTGGAAGACAATTCTGATTGGTCAATAAAAATACATGTCAATGGAATTCCTTTTTTGTTTTTCTTGAGATTAGTGAATCTGTCTTGAAAGGAAAAAAAGGGTAGATTCCATCTGTTTTCATTTTCCTCTAAATTCATGTACTCTTCCTCTGCATGTAGAAAAGGAATCAATAAATCAATCAAATTACGAGAAGCTTCATAAAGTGCTTCTTTAGGAGTTAAACTTCCATTCGTCCATATTTCTAGAAAGAGTATCTCTTGTTTTTCATTCCCATTCCCATAAGAATGAATACTATGATTTGCATTTCGAACAGGCATAGATACAATATCTATAGGATAACTTCCATCGTGAGATTCATTTGTGGATTTCATATGATATCCACGACCTCTCTTGATTTGTAATTCAATACACAAATCAATTGTTTCTGTCAGGTTAGCTATATGCTGTGTCGTGTCAACTATTTGTACAGAAGGTGGTGAGATAATATCTTGAGCTGTTATGTATTTAGGTCCCCTGACGCAAATGGATGCGTCCCTAACTCCATAGAGATTACTTTTCAATACAATCTCTTTCAAATTTATTAAAATCTCATGTACTGATTCTTCAATACCCGCTATCGTAGAATATTCATGCAGAACATTTTCAGATGTTGCACGTGTGATACATGTTCCTTCTATTTCTCCAAGTAAAGCCCTTCGCATGGCAATACCTATGGTATTGGCTTGACCTTTCATAAGCGGGGACAGAACAAAACGACCATAATAAAGACGCTTGCTGTCTACTCTTGATTCAACACATTTCCACTTTAGTGTTCGAGTGGATCCTGCTACTTCTTCTCGAACCATACTATTATTTTTCTTTTATTTATGATTATTGGATCAGATCATTAAATCATTTATTTATCTTGGAATCTCTTGAATTATTATTTCTACACACGTCTTTTTTTAGGGGGGCGACATCCATTATGTGGCATGGGTGTTACATCACGTACGAAACTTAATAGCATCCCATTTCTACGAATGGCTCGTAATGCCGCATCTCTTCCGAGACCTGGACCCTTTATCATAACTTCTGCTCGTTGCATACCCTGATCAACTAATGTACGAATAGCATTAAATGCCGCGGCTTGAGCAGCATAGGGTGTTCCTTTTCTTGTACCTCTGAATCCAGAAGTACCTGCGGAAGCCCAAGAAACCACCCGACCTCGTACATCTGTAACAGTTACAATAGTATTGTTGAAACTCGCTTGAACATGAATAACTCCTTTTGGTATTCTACGTTCATTCTTTTTTGAACCAATACGTGCATTCTTACGTAAACCAATTTTTGCTATAGGTTTTGTCATATTTTATTAGATCATATTCATAATAAGAAAATAAAAAGAAAGAAGAATCAGAAAGATACGGGGATAGCTATTTAATATAAAAATGAATCCTTTCTTTTTACATGTACATGGGTTTTTCTTTTAAAAAGTTCTTTATTTAGAACTTGAGAAGGATTATCCCTGTCTCTGTTTATGTCTCAGATTGGAACAAATGACTATAATTCGCCCCCGCCTACGAATCAAACGACATTTTTCACAAATTTTACGAACAGAAGCCCTTATTTTCATATTTATCATTCCTTATTTTCATTCTGAATCTATTTTTTTGGAAAAAAATTAGTTTATTGCATTTTTGAACTTCGAATTATATCCCTACGAAAAGGATGTTTCAAAGAATGATCTAATCGTTCGAATCTTTTTTGCGAAGTCTATAGATTATACGTCCCCTGGTTGAATCATAACGACTCATTTCGATTTTGACTCTATCTCCGGGTAGTATACGTATAAAACTGCGTCGTATTCTCCCTGAAATATAACCTAGAATTAGATCTTCATTATCTAATCGAACTCGGAACATACCGTTGGGAAGTGATTCAGTAATTAAACCCTCATGAATCAATTTTTGTTCTTTCATTCCAGGGAACCCCCTTTAAGTATTAACTAATAGAGGAAGAGTTCTATAATTCACTTCTCCTCTCTCTTTTACAAATAGTAAGTTCAAGAGAAAATTAGGGTACCTCAGGAGAATCACCATATATAACACAAAATTTCTCCTCCAATTTTTTCTAGTCGAGCTTCTCGATCTGTCATTATACCTCGAGAAGTAGAAAGAATTACAATTCCCATTCCACCTAAAATTTTAGGAATTCGTTGATAGTTGGAATAGATTCGTAGACCGGGTCGGCTGATACGCTTTAATTTTATTTTATTCCCTTTCCTAGTCTTTCTATGTCGTAAGGTTGAAACCAAGAAATTTTTTTGACTTTCTTGATGTTTTCGAACGTTTTCAATAAAACCTTCTCGTAAAAGTATTTTAACAATGTTTTTAGTGATATTAGTAGATACTATTTGAACTCTTCCTTTTTGATCTATGTCAGCATTTCTTATAGAAGTTATTATATCGGCAATAATGTCCCTACCCATGATGAACTATAGTTCTTGGTGCCTTATAATTTTGATATAATCAACATGCTTCTTTTTTGTTTTATTTTTTATTAAATTTTTTTTATTATTTCATTATTAAAATTTCTTAGAAATTTAAAGTATATACATGAGACACAATCTATTAATCAGATCTATTTCAAATATTTGAATATTCTATATTATTCTATATATAGAATATATATAGGATATATCCTATTTTCATTTATAAGAATCTATAAGACTTCGGGTGCTAATGAAACTATTTTAGTAAAATTCAACTGTCGCAATTCTCGAGCAATCGCACCAAAGATTCGAGTTCCTTTTGGATTTCCTTCTTGATCAATGATAACCGCTGCATTGTCATCATATCGTATTATCATGCCGTTGTCACGTTTGAGTTCTTTACACGTGCGTACAATCACAGCTCTAATTATTTCTGATCTTTCTAGAGGCATGTTGGGCACTGCTTCTTTGATTACAGCAACAATAACATCGCCAATATGAGCATATCGGTGATTACCAGTTCCTAGGATTCGAATACACATCAATTCTTGAGCTCCACTGTTATCCGCTACATTCAAAAGGGTCTGAGGTTGAATCATATCATTTTTATTGGAATCTCTTATTTAAATGCAAGGGATAATGAAAAAAAAATAAATATTGTCTGTCCAGAGATAAAGAAATCCGTAGTTGTTTTTTCATTATCCATACTCCTTCTTCTTTTACTTTTGTTTACCTATCCTGAAATAACAAATTGAGTTCGTATAGGCATTTTGCATGCTGCTATTTTCATAGCAGCTTTGGCTACAGTTTCTGATACTCCACTAATTTCATAAAGTATTCGGCTCGGTTTAACAACGGATACCCAATATTCGGGGGATCCCTTGCCCGAACCCATACGTGTTTCTGTAGGTCTCACAGTAACAGGTTTGTCGGGAAAGATACGTACCCATATCTTTCCACCACGACGCGCATATCGTGTCATTGCTCTTCGCCCTGCTTCTATTTGTCTAGCTGTGATCCAAGCAGGTTCAAGTGCCTGAAGAGCGTATCTGCCAAAACAAATCTGATTGCCTCGGCAAGATATTCCCTTCATTCGACCTCTATGTTGTTTACGAAATCTGGTTCTTTTGGGGTTATAGTTGATGGTTTTTTCTGAATTCCATCTCTACTGCAAAACCGGACATGAGAGTTTCTTCTCATCCAGCTCCTCACGAATTAAATGATTCAATAATATTATATATACACATGTATTTCTGTATTTCATTCTATCAAAATAAAGAATATACTAATTTTTTATATTGAATTTTTGAATTTGTTACATAGGTAGCTTTATATATAACTAGGCGTGTTTTTATATTTTATTTTATCTTTTTATTTTATCAAAATTTCTAATAAAAAAGAAAAGAAATTATGAAATTAAAGAAAAATAAAGAAAGGTTTCGCGGGCGAATATTGACTCTTTCCTCCTTCATTTGTAGGGTCAATTCATGACCATTCAGAATAAATATATTTTTTTGGTTCATTCCGCCATCCTACCCAATGAATTATTAGGATTGATTCGTTTTCAAGAAAATCCTATGGTAATCACGGGTTCCATCGTTCCCATAGCTTCTCTATTAATGCTTAGGCTTGAACTCCTGCAATGGAGCTATCAACAAAATTTGTTATTTGTTTGCGAGTTAATCTCCTCAGTTTTTCTTAACCCGAAGCTCGATTAAATTATTCTCTATTTTATATTATTTAGATTATCTATTCTTCTATCTTTGATATCTTACATAATAGACTATATTATCCATATTGATGAAATTATTTTTAAATTATTTAGATTATTATTTTCATTTCATTTATTTAATTTATTTTTTTCTATAGTTTCTATTTTTTATTTGTATATTTCTTATTCTATTGTAATTTATTGTAATTAGATATTTTTTATTTTTATTATATATTGATGTTGATGCTTTATAACACTGCCTTTTTTCTTTTTTTATGGGTTAATTATTCATAAACCATACATATGGGAATCATATATCATTGATATCTTTATTCTCTCTTTCTATCATCCTTCCATTTTTCCACATCCCCTTTTTTTTTCACAATTCATAATCAGATTTCTTTTTTATTAAAAGAATTTCAGTTGCTACAACTATATGATCGATTCAGTCATATAGTGACTGTTTCTTGGGATCTCGACAATACGAAGCAATAAGTTTTTTTTTTAGTTTTGAGTTTTGATAGTTACTAAGTTTATAGTCGGGTCAGACTTTTTCTTTTTTTTTCAATATAAATTCTAAACTCTAAAGAAAAAACTAACGAGTCACACACTGAGCATAGCAATTATAATAAAATCTAAATGAAATCAAAGGGTAAATCAAATTTTTATTCAACCTTATAGAATTATAATTGTTTGTTTTTCTTTGATTAATAATGATTAATAAAAAAATAAGAAAAGAGTTTCTAAATCTTTTTTATCGATGAGCAGAATGGCGAGATAAAGAAAGGTCCATTATTCTTATTTTCTTATTCTTGGTTTACAAATATCCAAATTTTGATGCCTAAGATTCCATAGATAGTTCTAATTGTATAGGAACAATGATCAATTTTAGCGCGAATTGTTTGTAAGGGAACCCTGCCTTCTCTGATCCATTCGATACGTGCAATCTCTTTTCCGTCGATACGTCCTGCAATTTGCACTTGAATTCCTTTTGTACCCGTTTGTTCAGTTAATTCAATAGCTTTTTTCATTGCCTTTCGAAATGAGACTCTATTTTTTAATTGTAAAGCTATATATTCTGCAAGAATATTAGGTTGTCCATAAGGCTTTTCAATTCTTGTGATAGCAATATTGAGTCTCCGGTTTACAGAATGAAACTTTTTTTGTACATTCATCTGTAATTCTTCGACTCCCCGTGTCCGTCCTTCTATTAATAAGTTGGGAAATCCAATGTAGATTATGACCTGAATCAAATCTATTCTTTTTTGAATTACTATATGGGCAATTCCTTCGAAACCTGAGGATATTTTCTTATTTTTTTTTACATAGTCCTTAATACAATTCCGTATTCTTTCATCTTCTTGTAGACCCATGGAAAAATTCTTTGATTTTGCGAACCAAAAAGAATGATGACTTTGAGTTGTTCCAAGTCTGAAACCAAGTGGATTTATTTTTTGTCCCATATTTTTATATTCTTTTTCCATCCATTTTTTTTTTCTAAATAGGAATCTAAATTTTAGATTTTAAAGAAATCTTTATATGACAAGTGGTTTTTTTTATCAGATAACTACGTCCTCGAGCCCGGGGTTTTAATTTTTTTACAATAGCACCTCTATTGACTTCAGCTTTACTAATAAATAAATCAGCTTCATTTAAACCCATATTATGACTAGCATTTGCTGCTGCAGAATAAACTAATTTTAAAATTGGATAAGATGCCCAATAAGGCATTAGTTCCAGTATCATGAGTGTTTCCTCATAAGAACGTCCCCGAATCTGATCAATTACTCTTCGTGCTTTGAAAACAGACATATATATATGTTGAGCTAAAACTTTTGCTTCTCTATCCGAATTTTCGTTCTTTATCATAAAAGTTCTCCCCCGCCAATGAATGATAAGTGCCTAGGTGAAGTATAGTATAAGATAAGTCAGAAAAGTCTAAGTCTTATGAAAAAGAAAAAAAAGAAAATAAATATACCTCTACTCTTACTATAAGATAAAGACTCTTAAGATATAAGATCAGGCTTTTCACATGAATACTTAGTAGAACGACTAACGACGAGATTTATTATCGTTTCTCGCGTGTCTCACGAAAGTGAGAGTAGGTGCAAATTCTCCCAATTTGTGACCGACCATACGATCTGTGATATAAATAGGTAAATGTTCCTTTCCATTATGAATAGCGATTGTATGGCCAATCATTGTGGGTATAATGGTAGATGCCCGAGACCAAGTCACTATGATTTCTTTCTCCTCCCTCCTGTTGAGTTTTTCAATTCTTCCCGATAAATGATTAGCTACAAAAGGATTTTTTTTGAGTGAACGTGTCACGGCTGATTACTCCTTTTTTTACATTTTTGAAATTGGCATTCTATGTCCAATATCTCGATCTTAATCTGAAGTATAATGATGAATGGAAAAAAGAGAAAATCCTTTAGCTAGATAAGGGAAGGGGCGGATGTAGCCAAGTGGATCAAGGCAGTGGATTGTGAATCCACCATGCGCGGGTTCAATTCCCGTCGTTCGCCCATCATATTATTTCCAATTCCAAAAATTCGATTTTCAATGTTCCTATTTACGGCGACGAAGAATAAAACTATCACTATATTTGTTCCTTTTCCTACTTCTTCTTCCAAGCGCAGGATAACCCCAAGGGGTTGTGGGTTTTTTTCTACCAATTGGGGCTCTCCCTTCACCGCCCCCATGGGGATGGTCTACAGGGTTCATAACTACTCCTCTTACTACAGGACGCTTACCTAGCCAACACTTAGATCCGGCTCTACCCAAACTTTTTTGGTTCACCCCAACATTACCCACTTGTCCGACTGTTGCTAAGCAGTTTTTGGATATCAAACGGACCTCCCCAGATGGTAATCTTAATGTGGCCGATTTACCCTCTTTTGCAATCAGTTTCGCTACAGCGCCTGCTGCTCTAGCTAATTGTCCACCCTTTCCAAGTGTGATTTCTATGTTATGTATGGCCGTGCCTAAGGGCATATCGGTTGAAGTAGATTCTTCTTTTTTATCAATCAAAACCCCTTCCCAAACTGTACAAGCTTCTTCCAAAGCATACGGCTTTCTAGATGTATATGATGATATCTAGACAGATGGATTTGATATGAATCGTATGATGAAGTACCACATGAGTGGATATATAGGAATCCAAATCTGCCGAATCACTTATGTTATGATCTTCTACATCCTAGGTCTCCCCGTTCCGTCATCTGGCTTATGTTCTTCATGTAGCATTCAGACCGGATGACTCTATGAAATTACGTCGATACTTGCACATATTACGGGTAACGTAGGAGACATCTCTATTTTTCCCCGGGGGGTCTTTCTAATTATCACTGCTTAACTTTCAATTCGCCTCTGACCATCAAATGAAATGTGAATAACCCGTCCTCCTCTCTTGGCGCTTCCGGTTCTGTGCGCGCTTCAAACAATTTTGTCTTCTCCATATTACCATATCTCTAGAGTCAATAATTTTCTATGAGGAACTACTGAACTCAATCACTTGCTGCCGTTACTCAACAGTTTTCTGTTGAGGTCTATCCCGTAGAGGTACTCCAATTGGATCAGTGATCGATTTCTAGGTTTCGTCGTAAACCTAATTGGTTACTTCCAATTACGTAAATCAATAGTTCAAACCGCACTCAAAGGTAGGGCATTTCCCATTGATATAGGAACTTCTGTACCAGAAACAATGGTATCTCCAATTATAGCCCCTCTGGGATGTAAAATATATCTCTTCTCACCATCCCCATAGTGTATGAGACAAATGTATGCATTTCGATTAGGGTCATATTCTATGGTTACGATTCTACCAGATATCCCTTTTTCATTCCGTCGAAAGTCGATTTTACGGTATAGACGCTTATGACCTCCCCCTCTATGCCCTGCGGTAATGATCCCTCTGGCATTACGACCTTTACCACAACGATGCTGTCCATAGATCAAATTATTTCGTGGATTGGATTTCACTTGACTGTCTACGGCTCCATTGCGTGTGCTCGGGGTAGAAGTTTTGTATAAATGTATTGCCGTGTTATTAAGTCTTTTGCTTTAAGTTCTTTTCTCTATAAGAGGTGGAATAGAATAACCCGGTTGAAGCGTAATGATCATACGTCTGTAATGCATTGTATGTCCCATAATAGGTCCCATCCTTTTACCCTTTCCCGGGAGTCGATGACTATTCATAGCTCTTACCTTGACACCAAAGAAGAGTTCGACCCAATGCTTTATTTCTGTCCTAGTTGATCCTGATTCGACATTAGAAGTATATTGATTGTTCCCCAATAACCGAATACTTTTTTCTGTAAATACTGCATATTTGATTCCATCCATAAATCCATTTTCTTCCCTATGAGTTCCAGTATCGATAAGAATTCTAGTTCTTACTGTTCATATGTTATGGTATGAATATACCATACCAATTCGCTATGTATGGATGATGAGATTCCATTGATACAGAGCCAATTCCAATAGACTTATTGAATGTTCCCATTGGCGTGCATCCAGCAGGAATTGAACCTACGAATTTGCCAATTATGAGTTGGGCGCTTTAACCATTCAGCCATGGATGCTTAACAGGGATCATCGTACATCGTGAATAACCAAATTCCAATTGAAATGAAATCTTTAGGAGGAATCAATGAAACGACATCAATTCAAATCCTGGATATTCGAATTGAGAGAGATATTGAGAGAGATCAAGAATTCTCACTATTTCTTAGATTCATGGATCAAATTCGATTCAGTGGGATCTTTCACTCACATTTTTTTCCACCAAGAACGTTTTATGAAACTATTTGACCCCCGAATTTGGAGTATCCTACTTTCACGTGATTCACAGGGTGCAACAAGCAATCGATATTTCACGATCAAAGGTGTAGTACTGCTTGTAGTAGTGGTCCTTATATCTCGTATTAACAATCGAAAGATGGTCGAAAGAAAAAATCTCTATTTGATGGGGCTTCTTCCTATACCTATGAATTCCATTGGACCCAGAAAGGAGACATTGGAAGAATCTTTTTGGTCTTCCAATAGAAATAGGTTGATTGTTTCGCTCCTGTATCTTCCAAAAGGGAAAAAGATTTCTGAGAGTTGTTTCATGGATCCGCAAGAGAGTACTTGGGTTATCCCAATAAAGAAAAAGCGTATCATGCCTGAATCTAACCGGGGTTCGCGGTGGTGGAGGAACCGGATCGGAAAAAATAGGGATTCTAGTTGTCAGATATCTAAGGAAACCGTAGCTGGAATTGAGATCTCATTCAAAGAGAAAGATAGCAAATATCTGGAGTTTCTTTTTTTATCCTATACGGATGATCCGATCCGCAAGGACCATGATTGGGAATTTTTTGATCGTCTTTCTCCGAGGAAGAAACGAAACATAATCAACTTGAATTCGGGACAGCTATTCAAAATCTTAGGGAAAGACTTGATTTGTTATCTCATGTCTGCTTTTCGTGAAAAAAGACCAATTCAGGGGGAGAGTTTCTTCAAACAACAAGGAGCTGGGGCAACTATGCAATCCAATGATATTGAGCATGTTTCCCATCTCTTCTCGAGAAACAAGTGGGGTATTTCTTTGCAAAATTGTGCTCAATTTCATATGTTGCAATTCCGCCAAGATCTCTTCGTTAGTTGGGGGAAGAATCAGCACGAATCGGATTTTTGGAGGAACGTCTCGAGAGAGAATTGGATTTGGTTAGACAATGTGTGGTTGGTAAACAAGGATCGGTTTTTTAGCAAGGTACGGAATGTATTGTCAAATATTCAATATGATTCCACAAGGTCTATTTTCGTTCAAGTAACGGATTCTAGCCAATGGAAAGGATCTTCTTCTGATCAATCCAGAGATCATTTTGATTCCGTTATAAATGAGAATTCAGAATATCACACATTGATCGATCAAACAGAGATTCAGCAACTAAAAGAGAGATCAATTCTTTGGGATCCTTCCTTTCTTCAAACGGAACGAACAGAGATAGAATCAGATCGATTCCCGAAATGCCTTTTTGGATCTTCCTCCATGTCCTGGCTATTCACGGAACATGAGAAGCGGATGAATAATCATCTGCTTCCGGAAGAAATCGAAGAATTTCTTGGGAATCCTACAAGATCCATTCGTTCTTTTTTCTCTGACAGATGGTCAGAACTTCATCTGGGTTCGAATCCTACTGAGAGGTCCACTAGAGATCATAAATTGTTGAAGAAAAAACAAGATGTTTCTTTTGTCCCTTCCAGGCGAGCGGAAAATAAAGAAATGGTTGATATATTCAAGATAATTACGTATTTACAAGATACCGTCTCAATTCATCCTTCGGAACCATATCACATCCCGGATCTGGTTCCGAAGGATGAACCGGATATGGACAGCTCCAATAAGATTTCATTCTTGAACAAAAATCCATTTTTTGATTTCTTTAACAAAGGGGGATACGCGTTACGTCACGATTTTTTTGAATCAGAAGAGAGATTCCCAGAAATGGCGGATCTATTCACTCTATCAATAACCGAGCCGGATCTGGTGTTTCGTAGGGGATTTGCCTTTTCTATTGATTCCTACGGGTTGGATCAAAAAAAATTCTTGAATGAGGTATTCAACTCCAGAGATGAATCGAAAAAGAAATCTTTATTGGTTCTACCTCCTCTTTTTTATGAGGAGAATGAATCTTTTTCTCGAAGGATCATAAAAAAATTGGTCCGGATCTACTGCGGGAATGAGTTGGAAGATCCCAAACTAAAAACAGCGGTATTTGCTAGCAACAACATAATGGAGGCAGTCAATCAATATAGATTGATCCGAAATCTGATTCAAATCCAATATAGCACCTATGGGTACATAAGAAATGTATCGAATCGATTCTTTTTAATGAATAGATCCGATCGCAACTTCGAATATGGAATTCAAAGGGATCAGATAGGAAATGATACTCTGAATCATATAACTATAATGAAATATATGATCAACC